ATAGGTCCCTTCAATACTTCGAGATATAATAATGCGACAAAAGGATCGGATCCCATGACTCCAATTAGGGATTTGTTGGGTCCTTTAGGTACTATTGTGCCTAAAATAGTAAATCTTCGTTCATCTTACTATTTAAGAACTTATAATCAAGTCTTTTTAAAGAAATATTTTTTACTTGAAAATTTTCAACAGACTTTCCAAGTGCTTCAAGTACTTCCATTTCAATACTGTTTCCTAGATGAAAATAGTAGGATTTATAATCCCGATCCATGCAGTAACATCATTTGGAATTCATTCCATTTGAATTGGTGTTTTCTCCATCACGATTCTTGTGAAGAGGCATGGACAATAATTAGCCTTGGACAATTCCTTTGTGAAAATGTATGTCTATTGAAATATGGATCACGCATAAAAAAATCTGGTCAAATTTTCATTGTTCATGTTGACTCTTTAGTTATAAGATCATCTAAGCCCTATTTGGTCACTCCAGGAGCAACTATCCATGGCCATTATGGAGAAATCTTTTCTGAAGGAGACACATTAATTACATTTATATATGAAAAATCGAGATCTGGTGACATAACGCAAGGTCTTCCAAAAGTGGAACAAATCTTAGAAGTTCGTTCAATTGATTCAATATCGATGAACCTCGAAAGAAGAGTTGAAGGTTGGGATGAACGTATCCGAAGGATTCTTGGGATCCCTTGGGGATTCTTGATTGGAGCTGAACTAACCATAGCCCAAAGTCGTATCTCTTTGGTTAATAAGATCCAAAAGGTTTATCGATCCCAAGGGGTACAGATCCATAATAGACATATAGAGATTATTGTACGTCAAGTAACATCAAGAGTTTTAGTTTCAGAAGATGGAATGTCTAATGTTTTTTTACCTGGGGAATTTATTGGATTGTTGCGAGCAGAGCGAGCAGGGCGCGTTTTGGACGAAGCGATCTGTTATCGGGCAATCTTATTGGGAATAACGAAATCATCTCTGAATACTCAAAGTTTTATATCCGAAGCGAGTTTTCAAGAAACTGCTCGAGTTTTAGCAAAAGCTGCTCTACGAGGTCGTATTGATTGGTTGAAAGGCCTGAAAGAGAACGTTGTTCTGGGGGGGATTATACCGGTTGGTACCGGATTCAATAAATTATTACATCGTTCAAAGCAAGACAAAAACATTCATTTGAAAATTAAAAGGAAGGATCTATTCGAGTTGGAAATGAGAGATATCTTGTTATACCATAGAGAATTATTTTGTTCTTGTGCCCCAAACACTTTCCATGAGACAGCAGACCAATCATTTACGTAATGTAATTTACTAATTCTTAACAAGAGGTTCATCCTTTTTACTTTAACTCTCCGGTCCAATTATGGATTTCGTAATCAATGAAATAAAAAATAAAGAATGAAATTCATGGTTTGGGTCGTAGATCAATGGTCAATCCTGGTAGAAGGTTCCGTCGGAACAATTATTTATTTCATAGGGTACTGAATCTCTTTGAAAAAAAAAAAAGAAAAAGAGAAAGTGTGGGAAAATGGGAAGACGATATTGGAACATCAATTTGGAAGAAATGATGGAAGCAGGAGTTCATTTTGGTCATGGTACTAATAAATGGAATCCTAGAATGGCTCCTTACATCTCTGCAAAGCGTAAGGGTATTCATATTACAAATCTTACTATAACTGCTCGTTTTTTATCAGAAGCTTGCGATTTAGTTTTTGATGCAGCAAGTAGGGGAAAAAAATTCTTAATCGTTGGTACCAAAAAGAAAGCAGCGGATTTAGTAGCATCAGCAGCAATAAGGGCTCGATGTCATTATGTTAATAAAAAATGGCTTGGTGGTATGTTAACGAATTGGTATACTACAGAAACAAGACTTCAGAAGTTCAGGGACTTAATAACAGAACAAAAGATGGGGAAATTCAATCGTCTCCCCAAAGGAGATGCAGCAATGTTGAAGAGAAAGTTATCTACCTTGCAAGCATATCTGGGTGGGATCAAATATATGACGGGATTGCCCGATATTGTAATTATCGTTGATCAGCAAGAAGAATATATGGTTCTTCGAGAATGTTCCATTTTGGGTATTCCGACGATTTGTTTAATTGATACAAATTGTGACCCAGATCTTGCAGATATTTCTATTCCGGCCAACGATGATGCTATAGCTTCGATTCGATTGATTCTTACCAAATTAGTATCTGCAATTTGTGAGGGCCGTTCCTGTTATATAAAAAATGGTTGATTATCTTATCATTACTCTTATCATTAAGAAGAATAAAGAAGAAGATTAATTTGTTTTTGGTGAACTCTCTTTGATTGTTACTATTTTGGTTTGCATCTTTTGGAGTTTGAATTATGTTTTGACTATCAAATGATATTGAAAAGATAAAATAATTGGTCTTTTTTTTTTATGTGATTTCTCAGTATCCGAAATATACGATTCAGAAAACTTAAATTCATGAATGAACATAGATGAATTGAAAAAGAAATGGTTGAATCAAAATAATTACTTTTTTGAAGTTCGATTTCTGTTAGAGGACAATATGAATGTTATACCATGTTCCATTAAAACACTCAAAGGGTTATATGATATATCAGGTGTAGAAGTAGGCCAACATTTATATTGGCAAATAGGAGGTTTACAAATTCATGCCCAAGTACTTATCACTTCTTGGGTTGTAATTGCTATCTTATTAGGTTCAGTCATCATAGCTGTTCGGAATCCACAAACCATTCCGACCGACGGTCAGAATTTCTTCGAATATGTCCTTGAATTTATTCAAGACTTGAGCAAAACTCAGATTGGAGAGGAGTATGGTCCTTGGGTTCCTTTTATAGGAACGATGTTCCTATTTATTTTTGTTTCTAACTGGTCAGGCGCTCTTTTACCTTGGAAAATCATAAAGTTACCTCATGGAGAGTTAGCTGCGCCCACGAATGATATAAATACTACTGTTGCTTTAGCTTTACCCACGTCAGTGGCATATTTCTATGCGGGTCTTAGTAAAAAAGGATTGGGATATTTCGGGAAATATATTCAACCAACTCCAATACTTTTACCAATTAATATTCTAGAAGATTTCACCAAACCTTTATCTCTTAGTTTTCGACTTTTTGGGAATATATTGGCTGATGAATTAGTGGTTGTTGTTCTTGTTTCTTTAGTGCCTTCAGTAGTTCCTATACCTGTCATGTTTCTTGGATTATTTACAAGCGGTATTCAAGCTCTTATTTTTGCAACTTTGGCTGCGGCTTATATAGGTGAATCCATGGAGGGTCATCATTGACTAACTTTTGAAATAGTCTAGTCTTTTTTGAAGCTTATCCCAAATCAAGCAATGCGGGGGGTTCCATATAATCCACTGAGTTGTAGAATAAAATGCAACTAGCTACATGTATGTATATATCAAGAAAGAAAGAAGGGTTGGGGATCCTACTACATATATGTAATGTTTATGAGTATCAATCTTTGCGTATGTTTCGAATAATGGTTCCAGAATATGATTTAATAGAATAAAAAGTGCAGGTGATTCACGTTATGGAAGAATAAAAGTATATGCTATTTACTAGTTAGATAGTAATGACCCCTATCTCTTTTTTTCTAGTCCACTGCATTTATATGGATTCCCATATCAGTCCTTTTTCTATTTTGTCTGTGATTGTGAATTGAATGAAAGAGAAATAATAGAATAGTTTATAAACAAGGAAATGCAATTACTAAAACTATATACATATCTATTGACATAAGGTCATAAGGTAGAAAGGAAAAACGATATCTTGAATCTGAATTCCATTTGGAGCTTTTAGTTACTTCGACCTGAGAAGTAGAAAAAGGAGTAGATTAAGTACTAATTCATTGGTTGGTTGTATCATTAATCATTTCTTTTTTTGGTGCGAGGAACTTACCATGAATCCACTTATTTCTGCTGCTTCCGTTATTGCTGCTGGATTGGCTGTAGGGCTTGCTTCTATCGGACCCGGGGTTGGTCAAGGAACTGCTGCGGGCCAAGCCGTAGAAGGTATTGCGAGACAACCAGAAGCAGAGGGTAAAATACGAGGTACTTTATTGCTGAGTCTGGCTTTTATGGAAGCTTTAACCATTTATGGACTGGTCGTGGCATTAGCTCTTTTATTTGCAAATCCTTTTGTTTAATGTTTAAGTAGAATAAAAATGTAAAAAAAAAAAAGAAGAACAAAAACATAACCATAACTAATAAATTTGAGAATTATCAAATTCCATTAAGATTAAGAATAATAAGCGGAGTAATACAAAAAGAACTCTGTTCTTTGTTAGTCCTATCTATAAAGGGAGAGCATATGAAAAATATAACCGATTCTTTTGTTTCCGTGGGGCACTGGCCATCCGCTGGGAGTTTCGAGTTTAATACCGATATTTTAGCAATAAATCCAATAAATCTAAGCGTAGTGCTGGGTGTATTGATTTTTTTTGGAAAGGGAGTGTGTGCGAGTTGTGTATTTCAAGAATAGGTTGGATTTCACCGGCTGCACTTTCTTGATATTATTTTTTATAGCAGAAATAGGAACAAAGGGTGCACAATCTCGACGAATTACTTCGGAATTGGATTTCATTCAGAAATCATATGTAAGAACCATAGCATTTCGTAACTAATTGGTAAATGAACTTTGATTCTCTTCTCTATCAACCAATAATGTTGAGGTCTTTTACATGGTTAAAGATAAATTGTTTGAAGTCCAGGCACAGCATAACATGGTACTCTTTCTACCGCTACGTTAGTACCAAAAAGGTTTAAAAATGATAAAAAGAAAAAAGGAAGAATTGGTAATTTATCCGATGTAGAACACTCATATGGATAAAATTCTTTGAACCATTAACTGGAAAGATGGATCCCCCTTTTTTGTCCACTGCCGAATCGACGACCTATGTATTGTATTTGTATAAAAAATTTGTATAAAAAAGATAATTTTTTGGATGAAAAAAATATAAATATCATTCTAAAAATAATGAGAATTAAGTT